TCTACAAGATGTTCTATTTTCTGATAGAAATTTATTCGCTCAATAAAGATACCATAGGATTTTGACCGTAAATGAGAAGATTGGTTACGTAGAAATTTCAAAATAGATTCGCATTCACATACATAAGAATTATATAGGAAAAAGAAGAATCTTAGATTATGTTTTGAAAAACTAGAAATCGATTTATTGGAGGTAATAAGACTATTAAAATTTGAATACTGATGAAGAACAAGTCGTAATAAATGCAAAGAGGAGGCATCTTTCAACCAGTCACGAAGGATTTGAACCAATATTTCCGGATGAATGGGATAAGGTATTAATACATCTGATACATAATTTAAATGTGAGAAGTTGTCCTCTAAAAAAGGAAATATCGAATGAATTGATTGTAAATTATAAGTATAAGATTTTTTTTTATTTTCTAAAGAATCTAAAAACCGTAGGGAAAATGGAATTTCCAAAACGACTGCAAATCCCTCTGACATCATTTGAGAATAATAATTCTTGTTGTGTCCAAACAATAAAATTGGATTTGAATTATTAGAAAGAATCCACAAGTGATTCTGTTGATACATTCGAAGAATTAAACGTTTCACAACTAAGAAACTATATTTTTTTTGATAACCTACATTATCAAAAAAAATAAATTTATTGAAACCGTGATCGTGAGCAAGTGCATAAATATACTCCCGAAAAAGAAGTGGGTATAGGAAGTTATATTTCCAAGATCTATGTAATTCTAAATATTTTAAATATTTTTTAAATTCTTCCATTTGAATGGAAAAGGTAAACAAAAATAAAAGTAGTAATGGATTTCTTTTTGTGTGTTATCAAATGATACATAGTGCGATATAGTTAAAACAAGGTATTTTATTCTAGTTATAATAAAAAAATTATAATAAATACCTCGGAAAAAAAGTAGACTAAGTACTAAGTAAAAGATTCTCATCCTTTCGTTTTCCATATCATTTTGGATATTGATTATATTAGAAATAGAAATCAAAAAGGGGTTAGAAATCCTTTATTTTTTGAAACGCAATCGCTCTTTTGATTTTGGAAAAAATCTCTTTATCAATATACTGCTTCTTCTACACATTGATTTCTATTCTATAATGGAGAATAGCTAATAGTTAGGACTCATTAAAAAAAAAAAATAGATAATTCATGGGAAAATCTTTTCCCGTATCAGATACTAATATATTTTTAACGTATAATTAGATCGGGAAATCATTCTCAAATTATGAAAAGAAGCTCGTTTCTTTTTTTTTCATGTAATACACTAAAAGAGTAGAATCATAAGATTCTATCCATGTATGTGCTCGACCAAATTTTGAACTCATTTTTTTTTTGAATTCAAAAAAGGTTTTGGATCAATTTGGTAAGAATGAAATATTCATATTCTTATTCTTAGAATTGCCCATTAATATGAATACGACATGCTATTTTTTCCATTCATTCCTTTCAGGATCAGTCGTGGTCTTGCAAACCTTACCGATAGGTATTGACGAATTTTTGACTTCATACAAATGTGTAAAAGACACTAGCCGCACTTAAAAGCCGAGTACTCTACCATTGAGTTAGCAACCCTTAATTATATTATAATTATATTTTTAATAATTCTTAATTCTCTTTAAAATATTTTAATCTTTTTTTTTTATTTCTTTATATTATTATATTATTTCATTATTCATATTATACATTCAAATTATATATTATATATTAACTATTAACGAAAAAGAATAATTCACTAATAAGAATTCTTATATCTTCTATGTAGATACAATGTGAATGGATTGTATCAAAACAAATCCAATAAATACATCATTCTAATATTATTAAGATTAGAATTTGAATGTTTTCATTTTATTTTAAAATGAAAGAAAAAAAATCCTATGAAAAAAAAAGGATTCATAGATATATTTATCTACGTTTGGATTATATTTGTTTGATAAGTTGTTGTCAATATAAATTGTTTAGAGTTGTTAAAGAATCAAAAAGGGTTCATTGAATCATTCTTTATTTGATATTTGATTTTTTATTTCAAATTTTATTTGATTGAATTGGATCTTTTTTATTTCTATTTATAGAGTATATATACTTACGAAGTTTTTCAACTTATTGATTAATAGAATCCTAGCCCAGCCCTTGGGAAATGAATAAATCTTTTATACTCGAGTTTCATCTTTTGATCGTAGTCTTAAATCTGACTTAATTTGTATTCTTTTTATTATATACTTGATTGATAATGGTTCATTTCTAATGTAATTAATTTAATTCATCAATATGAGTGAAACTAACTTCGTATTTTCAATTCAGAAATCATAATCATAAAGAATTAAAATTAGTATACTCTGGGACGGAAGGATTCGAACCTCCGAATAGCGGGACCAAAACCCGTTGCCTTACCGCTTGGCTACGCCCCATTTCTATTTCCATTCAACACGAATCAAAAATATTATTGTTTTAGGTTGTGCGTCAATTCACGCCAATATCAATATATATACAGAATATATTCTATTTTCTATTTCTTTTAAATATCAAATCCAATAAAATTTCCAATTGAATTTATTTTATTGATCATTCTATCTAATTGAATTAAGATATTTTGATGAAAGTATGATTTCTTCTATTATCTGTTCTCTTTTGGTTTTATTTTTATGTTTTTAGTCAAATTTTTATTTCTTTATCAATATTTCTTTAATCATTATTTAATCAATTAATATTCATTTTATGATTCTTAACGGATATTTATTGATTCTCTTTTTTTTTTTCAAATCAAATAAAAAAATGATATAATTAATCTTATTATCAAATCTTATAGAATTCTTTATAGAATTCTTTATTAATAATTAAATTAATATTAATAATTAATAGATAACTTTAATATAATATATAATATATATATTATTTTCTATTTATTATAATTTATTATAATAATATTTATATTTTATTTTATATATATCTATTTTTATTGATGAAAATATGAAATTTCACATTAGTATACTTTCATTAATCTTCTTTATTTCTTTTCAAATTGAAAACTCAATCGATTTATCTTATTATTCAAAATAAAATGATTCAAAATAACCTATTTCTTTTATGAAACATAATCATATTTAATATAATAGATTAAAATAAATTACGTATCCATTTAGATTAGATTATAATGAATTAATAAATTATTTATTGCAAACTTCTAAATACAATTTAGAATCTAAACTCAAATATTAAATCAATTAAATCATAATATTCGTTGTAATATATTATATATAGAATAGATTCATTTACTCAAATCAAAACAAAAATCAAATTATCTTCAAGATAAAAATGTTTCTTATGCTTAATATCTTTAGTTTGATCTGTATCTGTTTTAACTCTACCCTTTCTTCAAGTATTTTGTTCTCGGCAAAATTGCCAGAAGCCTATGCTTTTTTGAGTCCAATCGTAGATTTTATGCCAGTCATTCCTGTGCTCTTTCTTCTCTTAGCCTTTGTTTGGCAAGCTGCTGTCAGTTTTCGATGAAATCTTGAAGACTATCCTATAAAAAATTGATGATTATTCGAGAATAAATAAAAAAAAGGATCTCATCAGATAAGTATTCGAGAATGAAACCAACGATTCAAACATTGAATTATGTAAATTAAAAAAAATATATATACATTACCTTATTTCATTTTTCATTTCTTAATTATAATTATCACATTTTTTTTTCAATTTAAAGATCCTATTAGAATTTGAAGTGGAGTCAACTCTAATTATTCTAATTATAAGAAATTAGAGATTTATGGATAAAAAATTTTAGGTAATAAAATGTTCCACTCTGAATCTTAATTCAAAATGAATTTGTCCAGATTCCTTCGTTTATTTTTCATTTCATAATTTCATAAAATAAACCACTTCATTTTTTTTTGTTTTAAAAATAGGATATGTAGTATAAAAAAATGGAGAATCTATTTTCTTTTTTTTTTTTAATCTTGGAGATTGTGTAATGCTTACTTTAAAACTCTTTGTTTACACAGTAGTAATTTTCTTTGTTTCTCTCTTCATCTTCGGATTTCTATCAAATGATCCAGGACGTAATCCTGGACGTGAAGAATAAAAAAGAAAGAAGAGTTTTTGTTTTCCTTGCTTGATTTTGAAATGTTATTAGGTATTTATACACATTTTTTTTTTACATTTGATTTTGAACTTTTTTTTTTTTTGAACTTATCAAATCGTTTTGATAAAAAAAAGAAATCGAAATCAAATACTTAATAATAAACTTCAACGGAAAGAGAGGGATTCGAACCCTCGGTACGAAAAACTCATACAACGGATTAGCAATCCGACGCTTTAGTCCACTCAGCCATCTCTCCCATTTTAAAAAATAAAATTCATTTCTTACATTACACAATAAAAACCGAAAGATTGAACAAACTCTTTATTTTTTTTTATTATCACATAATCACATATATAAACTATATAAACATAATCACATATATAAACTATATAAATAAATAATCTACAACTATTATCATCCGTTTTTCTAATTATATTTTTTTTTATTCCATATGAATTCGATTCAAAAAAAAAAATAGTATATTAATACTTATTAATATTAATTTGTTAATTTGATTAGATTCTAAAGAAAAGTTATTCTTTTATTTTAAAGGCCCGGCCTAGTTCATACCCGGCTGGGCCTTTTTTTTTGTTCTAACAATATAGTGTAATTTTGTGATTTTATGGACTTATTTTATTTAAAAAAAAATATTAAATTTAATATTTAAAGGAAGCAATCTAAATCCTAAAAAAATTATTTCTACCCTTACCTTAATGTTATATAGAATTGAGAATTCAATGATATAAAATAGAAATTCTATATGTTATTCTATTCAATTTTTTTATTTAATATATATATATATATATAAATATATATATATTTTTTTTTTCAAAAAAAAAAAGAGAAACTATGAAAAAGAACTCTTTCTGGTCTGACTTAATAAGGGTTTGTATAGATATAT